ATTATTCCAATACCCCGAGTGGTATGAGGATTTTAAGGACTGGAAGAGTGAAATGCATGTTAAATGTACGTATAATGGTATTCCACTATCAGAAACAGAATTTCCTCAAGATTGGTTAACAGATGGTCTTCAGGTAAAAATTCTATTTCCTTTCCGTTTAAAACCTTGGCGAAGATCTAAACTACGATCTCATCATGGAGATCCAATGAAAAAAAAAGTAAAACAAGAAAATTCTAGTTTTTTAACAGTTTGGGGAACGGAAACAGAACTTCCTTTTGGTCCTGCCCGAACCCTACCTTCTTTTTTTGAACCCATATATAAAGAACTAAAAAAAAATATTCGAAAAGTGAAAAAGAATTATTTTCTACCTCTAAAAGTAAAAGTTTCAAAACCATGGGTTATCCAAATTTTTCCAGTTCTAAAACGAATAATGAATAAACTTGAAAAAGTAAACCCAATTTATTTATTTGAATTCAAGAAGGTGAAAGTATATGAACCAAATGAAAATGCAAAAGATTCAAAAGATAATAATAAGATTATTCCTGAATCGACCATGCAAATTCAATCTATGAATTGGACAAATTTTTTATTCATAGAAAATGAAATGAAAGATCTTGCTGATAAGACAATCATAATCAGGAATCAAATAGAAGAAATCGCAAAAGAAAAGAAAAAAAAAGTTCCAGCCTATGATGATAAAAGACCAGAATTAAAGAAAGATATTTGGCGGATATTCAAAAGAATAAATACTCGATTAATATGCAAATCACATTATTTTATGAAATCTTTCATTGAAAAAATATACATGGATATCCTGCTATGTATGGTTAGCATTTCGAAGGTCAATGCACAACTTTCAACAAAAAAAATTATCAATGAATCCATTTACAACGATGAAAGAAATCAAGAAGGAATTGATGAAACAGATCAACATACAATGAACTTTATTTCGACTATAGAAAAAGAAAAGGACTTTTCTAATCCTAGTAATAATTCAAATACTTATTACGATTTATCTTCCTTGTCCCAAGCATATGTATTTTACAAAATATCACAAACCCAATTACTTAACAACCATCACTTTAGATCTGTACTTCAATATCGCGGTACCCATCCTTTTATTAAGGACAAGATAAAGTATTATTCTATAACCCGAGGAATATTTAACTCCAAATCAAGGTATAAGTATAAGAAAATAAAAAAGCCTGGAATGAATGAATGGAAAAACTGGTTAAAGGCTAATTATGCATACAATTTATCTCAGAGCAAATGGTCTCGATTAGTATTAGTAGCGAAAAAATGGCGAAAAAAAATCAATCAAAATTGTACGATTCACAATAAAGAATCAATGAAATTTTCTTCATATAAAAAAGAAAAAGACCGATCAATTCATTACAAAAAAGAAAATTTCTATACAGTGTATTTATGGCCGAATCAAAAAGAAAAATTAAAAAAGCAATATGTATATGATCTTTTATCACATAAATATATATATTATGGGGATAGTAAAGATTCCTCTATTTATAAACCAAAATTACAACTAAAAATGAACCAAAAAATTCCATATAATTTCAACATACAGAAACCCGAATTGTTTTATGGAATTGATAATTCCATAGAAAAAAATTATGTTTTTAATAAGCATAAAAATCTGAATAGGAAATATTTTGATTGTAGAATTCTACATTTTTACCCGAAAAACACTATTGATGTAAACGATATCGATATTATCGACTTTACAAATGTACATATCGGTGCCAAACTTGAAAAAAATGCTAAGACTAAAAAAAAAATAAATATTAATATAAAAAAATTGAAAAAAAAAGATCTTTTTTTTCTTTCAAAACATCAAGAAAAAGAAACAAATCTATACAAAAAAAACAACTCCAATCAAAAAAGTTTTTTTGATTGGATGGGAATGAATCGAAAAAGGGAAAGAGTTTTTTGTAAAAAAAAAAAATCAAATCTGAAACTTTGGTTCTTCCCGGAATTCAGATTTCCTTTTGATACACATAAGGCATATAAGATTAAACCGTGGATCATCCCAATCAAATTACTTCTTTCCAATCAGAATTTAGATGAAAAAAAAAAAATTAGTCAAAATAAAAGTGTCAAAGATTCTATTTTAATAAAATTAAAAAACCAAGAAAATAACGAAGAAAAGACAAATCTTGTGTCAGATCCAAGCAAACAAAACAAAAAAAAGCCTCCTCAAAAGGATTATGCGAGATCTGAAAGTAAAAAGAAAAAACGATGCAAGAAAAGCAAGGAATCAGAACTAGATTTATTCCTAAATAAATATTTAATTGTTCAATTAAGATGGAACAACTTCATTAATCATAAAATGACAAAAAATATCAAGGCATATTGTTTCTTACTTAGATTGATGGATCCAAGTTCTATAGCTCTAGCCTTAATTCGAAGAAAAGAGATGGATCTAGATGCAATCCTTAATAAGGACAATCTAACTCTTACAGACTTTTTAAAAAAAGGAATATTGATTATCGAATCAACTCGTTTAGCTTTTATAACGGGTGGAAAATTAATTATGTATCAAACCATAAGTATTTCATTGATCGACGGCGAAAAGAGTAATCACCAAATAAATATAAAATACAAAAAAAAAAAATATGTCAATAAGAAGAATTTTAATAAATCTACTGAACAACATGAAAATATGCTTGTGAATGGGAATCCAGATTATTATGATCTCCTTGTTCCTGAAAATATTCTATCTCCTAGACGTCGTAGAGAATTGAGAATTCTAATTTGTTTCAACTCTCCTAATTGGGATGTTGTGAATAGAAATAAAATATTTTACAATGAAAATAATATAAGAAACTCCACACAATTTCTGAATGAAGACAAAGGTCTTAATCTTAATATAGATTCAAATATAAAATATAAGTTGTTTCTTTGGCCCAATTACCGATTAGAAGATTTAGCTTGTATGAATCGCTATTGGTTTGATACCAATAATAGTAGTAATTTCAGTATGTCAAGGATACACATGTATACACGATTTAGAATTATCTAATTATCTAATAGTATATTTGATATACTTTATGTCACATGTCAATATTCACATGCCATTTTTCGTAGATGAAAAGTGAAGGATATATGTTATACTTTGCTACTTTGGTACATAAACATAACATAATATGTATTTACTTGTGTATCAATTCAATCTAGAAAGAAATTCACAGAATCTTTTTAGGTGCAAAAAAAGATTCTCTTTGGTAAATGTGTAAATGTATTATCCTTTTCTATCCAAATCCAATTTTCAATTGGATTTGGATAGAATCAAATAAAAAAACTATTTGGAAATGAATAAATTTTTATTTTTGTGTGTACTAGATTAAAAAAAAATGGAAATAACATTATTATTATTATAATAATAATAAAAATAATATATATATTATTTTCTTTTTCATAATCGGAAAAATCCATGGAAAAGAAAGAAAAAAAAAGTTTTTTATGATAAAAAATTCATTCATTTCACTTATTTCACAAGAAGAAAAAGAAGAAAACAGAGGTTCTGTTGAATTTCAAGTATTAAGTTTCACAAATAAGATACGAAGACTTACTTCACATTTGGAATTGCACAAAAAAGATTTTTTATCAAAAAGAGGTCTACAAAAAATTCTGGGAAAACGTCGACGTATGCTGGCCTATTTGTCAAAGAAAAATGGAGTGCGTTATAAGAAATTAATTGATGAATTGGATATTCGAGAACCAAAAAATTGTTAATTTCATTGTTTGAATTTTTGAATTAGTAATTATTAGATTTTAAGATTTTACATTTGGACGAATCTACTTTTTGAGGAATTCGTGAAATAATGAATTAAGGAAGAAAAGGTATGACTGTACCGACTAAAAAAAAAGATTTCATGATCGTTAATATGGGTCCTCACCACCCATCAATGCATGGTGTTCTTCGACTAATTGTTACTCTCGATGGTGAAGATGTTATTGACTGTGAACCTATATTGGGTTATTTACACAGGGGTATGGAAAAAATAGCGGAAAACCGAACAATCATACAATATTTGCCTTATGTAACACGTTGGGATTATTTAGCTACTATGTTCACAGAGGCAATAACGGTAAATGCACCAGAACAACTGGAAAATGTTCAAGTACCTAAAAGGGCTAGCTATATCAGAGTAATTATGCTGGAGCTGAGTCGTATAGCTTCTCATTTGTTATGGCTTGGACCTTTTATGGCAGATATCGGTGCACAGACTCCCTTTTTTTATATTTTTAGAGAGAGGGAATTAATATATGATTTATTCGAAGCTGCCACAGGTATGCGAATGATGCATAATTATTTCCGCATCGGAGGCGTAGCAGCCGATCTACCTTATGGCTGGATAGATAAATGTTTAGATTTTTGTGATTATTTTTTAACAGGGATTCTTGAATATCAAAAACTTATTACGCAAAATCCTATTTTTTTGGAGCGAGTCGAAGGAGTGGGCATTATTGGTGGGGAGGAAGCGATAAACTGGGGTTTATCGGGACCAATGTTACGAGCTTCTGGAATACAATGGGATCTTCGTAAAATTGATAATTATGAGTGTTACAATGAATTCGATTGGGAAGTCCAATGGCAAAAAGAAGGAGATTCATTAGCTCGTTATTTAGTACGAATGGGTGAAATGAGGGAATCCATAAAAATAATTCAACAGACCCTAGAAGGAATTCCTGGCGGACCCTATGAAAATTTAGAAGTCCGGCGCTTTGGTAGAGCAAAAAATTCCGAATGGAATGATTTTGAATATAGATTTATTAGTAAAAAACCTTCACCCAATTTTGAATTGTCGAAACAAGAACTTTACGTAAGAGTGGAAGCCCCAAAGGGGGAATTAGGAATTTATTTGATAGGAGACAATAGTATTTTCCCTTGGAGATGGAAAATTCGTCCACCCGGCTTCATAAATTTGCAAATTCTTCCTCAACTAGTTAAAAGAATGAAATTGGCTGATATCATGACGATACTAGGTAGTATAGATATCATTATGGGAGAAGTTGATCGTTGAAATGATAATTGATACGACAGAAGTACAAACTATCAATTCTTTTTCTACATCGGAATCCTTAAAAGAGGTCCATGGGCTCATATGGACTTTTGTACCCATTTTAATTCTTATATTGGGAATTACAATAGGGGTACTAGTAATTGTGTGGTTGGAAAGAGAAATATCTGCAGCGCTACAACAACGTATTGGGCCTCAATATGCTGGCCCCTTGGGAATTCTTCAAGCTTTGGCAGATGGAACTAAACTACTTTTAAAAGAAGATCTTCTCCCGTCTAGAGGAGATCTTCGTTTGTTTAGTATTGGACCGTCTATAGTAGTCATATCGATTCTAGTAAATTATTTAGTAATCCCTTTTGGGTATCGCCTTGTTTTAGCCGATCTCAGTATAGGTGTTTCTTTATGGATCGCCATTTCAAGTATTGCTCCTATTGGGCTTCTTATGTCGGGGTATGGATCGAATAATAAATATTCTTTTTCAGGTGGTCTGCGAGCTGCTGCTCAATCCATTAGTTATGAAATACCATTAACTCTATGTGTATTATCAATATCTCTACGTGTGATTCGTTGAATATAAAATTTATACTTCTTTCCTTTACTTCTAGGAAAAAAGTTGAATGAATTGAATGGATATTTTTTTTATTCATGATTCAGGTCAATGAGTTAAACCAAATAGTTATATGAGTGAAACAAAACAACTTAGAAATTTGCAGTAAGAAGATAAAATCTCACTTCATATGTACAAGAATAAAATTGAAGTAAACATAAGCCGTGTAAAATGGTTATCCCAAGATTGAGATTTGTCATCATATCTTGAAGCGGGTATAAAAGATCGACTGTATGGAGTTTTCATTACTGTCTTGTATTTATTAACATGCCGTAGATCAATCAAAAATCAGTGGACAATTAGGAACACAAAAGTACACAAAAGATTAGTAATGGAGATAATATAAGGTAGGGTATCAAAAAAAAGATATTTCTGCATAAAATGAATCATAATAGAGGCTTTAAATTGGTAGAAATGATCAAGCGGTACTTTCCTATGATTCCGATCTAGAGTAATATTCCTATTCACTGATTAAAAAAAATAACTATTCAGAACGAATTAATCCTTTATTTATTTTTTCAAAGTACCCGCCTCTGAGATAGAAGAACAAGAATAAAAGAAATGAAATATAATATTCGAATGAATAAAACGAATGAATAAAAAAAAATCTTTATTTTTTCTTTTTCCTATGCATATACATCCAAATAGATGAAATTCTTATCATTATTTAATTTATGAAAAATTCCTCTAATTATTTTATTAATTTTTTTTTTATTCTATTCATATAACGAATATTTAATTAAATAGTTTAAATTATTACCGAACAAAACAAAGAAAAATATACTTTGATTATAAGGGATGAGATGAATTCCGAAGCCTTTTTTCTTATTTTTGCGAACGGAATTTCATTGGTTTAATTTGGGACTCTCCGACAGATCTTTTTTTTTCTACCCTAAAACAAAAGGAAGTGATAAGACCGAACCAGTCCTTACATTTATTTGTGGCCATAGAGGAGCCGTATGAGGCTGAGGTCTCATGTACGGTTTTGAAATAGCGATGGGAACAGTGTTGTTTTTATCGACTATAATTATCTAATAGTTCAAGTACAGTTGATATAGTTGAAACACAGTCCAAATATGGTTTTGGGGGGTGGAATCTGTGGCGTCAGCCCATAGGATTTATGGTTTTCATAATTTCTTCTCTAGCTGAATGTGAGAGATTGCCCTTTGATTTACCAGAAGCGGAAGAAGAATTAGTAGCAGGTTATCAAACGGAATATTCAGGTATCAGATTTGGTTTATTTTATCTTGCTTCGTACCTAAATCTATTAGTTTCTTCATTATTTGTAACGATTCTTTACTTAGGTGGGTGGAAGTTATCTATTCCATATATATCTGTTCCTGAACTTTTCGGAATAAAAAAAATAGCTGGAGTCTTTGGAATGACAATTGGTATCCTTGTTACATTAGCTAAAGCTTATTTGTTTATATTCATTTCTATCACAACAAGATGGACTTTACCCAGGATGAGAATGGACCAGCTATTAAATCTTGGATGGAAATTTCTTTTACCTATTTCTTTGGGTAATCTATTATTGACAACTTCTTCTCAACTTGTTTCACTATAAATTAAATAATAGAATACGATAAGAATATTCTAGATTCATAACCCCTTTCAAACAAGAGAAAGAAATATCAATTTATTCATGGATATCTACAATATGTTTCCAATGGTGACTGGGTTCATGAATTATGGTCAACAAACAATACGGGCTACAAGGTACATTGGTCAAAGTTTCATAATTACCTTATCTCACACAAATCGTTTACCTGTAACTATTCAATATCCTTATGAAAAATCAATTACGTCAGAACGTTTTCGCGGTCGAATTCACTTTGAATTTGATAAGTGTATTGCTTGCGAAGTATGTGTTCGTGTATGCCCAATAGATCTACCTGTTGTTGATTGGAAATTGGAAAGAGATATGAAAAAGAAACAATTACTTAATTATAGTATTGATTTTGGGGTCTGTATATTTTGTGGTAACTGTGTCGAGTATTGTCCAACAAACTGTTTATCAATGACTGAAGAATATGAACTTTCTACTTATGATCGTCACGAATTGAACTATAATCAAATTGCATTGGGTCGGTTACCAATATCAGTAATTGGAGATTATACAATTCAAATAGTTATGAATTCAACTCAAATAAAAATCGATAAAGATAAATCCCTTGATTCAAGAACGATTACCAATTACTAAAATTTTTTTGATATAAAGGATCAAAGCTTTTTTTGTCAATAACTACAAATATGATACTATTTATTTATTTTTTAGAATTATTCTTTTATTTAAACTAATTATAATAATAAATTTTATTTATCGTGAGAATTTCAAAATATACAATTCTAAAGTTTTTTCTTTTGGATTTGGATAAAAAAGTAAGTGTAATTAGTCCAATAATTATAATTATATCTATTATATATAATAGATAACTAATTATATATATTCTATATAGTTATATCCATATTAAGATTTAATTTAATTAGGAAGGTATCATAAATTGGATAAACCTTTTTCCTTGACTATTTAGTAAAGTCATGATTTGACTTATTTTTTTTTGTGGACATTTTATACATAATGGATTTACCAGGACCAACACATGATATTCTTGTAGCATTTCTGGGGTCAGTTCTTCTATTAGGGGGTATGGGAGTTGTATTACTTACCAATCCTATTTATTCTGCTTTTTCGTTGGGGTTGGTTCTTGTTTGTATATCTTTATTCTATATTTCATCGAACTCCTTTTTTGTGGCTGCTGCACAGCTTCTTATTTATGTGGGAGCCATAAATGTTTTAATTATATTTGCGGTAATGTTCATGAATGGTTCCGAATATTCTAATGATTCATATTTTTGTACCGTTGGAGATGGAGTCACGTCACTGGTTTGTATAAGTATTTTTTTTTCACTGATTACTATTATATCAGATACATCATGGTATGGAATTATTTGGACTACAAGATCAAACCAGATTATAGAACAGGACCTAATAAGTACTGCTCAACAAATTGGGATTCATTTATCGACAGATTTTTATCTTCCCTTTGAACTAATTTCAATAATTCTTTTAGTTTCCTTGATAGGTGTAATTACTATGGCTCGCCAATAATAAATATAGTTAGAATAAAAAAAATTATAGTTATAAAAATTTTAAATATGAAATTAAATATATAATAAAATCAAAAGGTTTAATAATTTTAGTTAAATTTGTTTACTTTCTTTTGTTTTGTAATTATAACTTCTAGTTAATTGAATCCCTTGAATTGTTGATATTGAAATGAATCGAGATTGATAAGGAGTTAGTCAATGATGTTCGAGCATGTACTTTTTTTGAGTGTCTATTTATTTGCTATTGGTCTCTATGGATTGATCACAAGTCGAAACATGGTTAGAGCACTTATGTGTCTTGAGCTTATACTAAATTCGGTTAATATTAATCTCGTAACATTTTCTGATATATTTGATAGTCGACAATTAAAAGGGAACATTTTCTCAATATTTATTATAGCCGTTGCAGCTGCAGAAGCTGCTATTGGACTTGCTATTGTTTCGTCGATTCATCGAAACAGAAAATCAACGCGTATCAACCAATCGAATTTGTTGAATAATTAATTAAAATTATCATGATCATATACTAAAAAATTCGTTATTTTATTTCTATATTAATTAGATGAATAATCTAATTAAATAAAAATAAAAAATATAAGATTAATATTAATATATTATATATTTATATTATTATGTATATATATGGATACATATATGAAATTTGATTCAATATCAAATTGACTATTGAATTTCAATTTGACTATTTTACTAGATTAGTAAAGTATAATTAATACTAAACTAATTTATAATAATATAAATTTAATTAAATCTATTTTATTTAGATTTAATTTTAGATATTTATATATTGATTTGAATATCAATTTATTTTGTTGGACTATTTTCATTCACACACCCGACTCGTATGATTATAATTTTTGAAACGAAAATTAAAGTCTCTTGGCTTTTTCTTATAAGCAGATTTAGAAAAATATTGATTCTTCCAATTTTAGTAAACCACTGTTTCGTCTGGTGTCTACAATATAACTACTACTTCTATACCAGATTGAAAATTTTTGATGTTCAAACCCGGGCTGTTATAGATTCAATGTCACATTCAGTAAAAATTTATGATACATGTATAGGGTGTACTCAATGTGTACGAGCTTGCCCTACGGATGTGTTGGAAATGATACCGTGGGACGGATGTAAAGCTAAGCAAATTGCTTCCGCACCAAGAACCGAGGATTGTGTAGGTTGTAAGAGATGTGAATCCGCTTGTCCAACGGATTTTTTGAGTGTCCGTGTCTATTTATGGCATGAAACAACTCGCAGCATGGGACTATCTTATTGATACGTTACAAAAAAAAATACACTTTAATTATTTGATTCCTCTTTACCGACAAAAGCTCGTATTCAGAATAGAATAATATATTTTATTAAGTACGGGCTTTTGTGGTCAAAAACGTATCTTGTCTTTATCACGAATAATTTTCCTTGGCTAACAATACTTGTTGTTTTGCCGATATCCGTCGGCTCTTGCATTTTTTTTCTTCCTTATAGAGGAAATAAGATGTTCAGGTGGTATGCTATAGGTATTTGCTTGTTAGAACTCCTTTTAATGACCCACGTTTTCTGTCATCATTTCCAATTGGACGATCCATTAATCCAATTGGAAGAAGATTTTAAATGGATAGATATTTTTGATTTTCACTGGAGACTGGGAATCGATGGACTTTCCATAGGACCCATTTTACTGACAGGATTTATCACCAGTTTAGCTACTTTAGCAGCTTGGCCAGTTACTAAAAATTCACAATTGTTCTATTTTCTTATGCTAGCAATGTACAGCGGTCAAATAGGACCATTTTCTTCTCGAGACCTTTTACTTTTTTTCATGATGTGGGAGTTAGAATTAATTCCTGTTTATTTACTTTTATCCATGTGGGGAGGAAAGAACCGTCTCTACTCGGCGACAAAGTTTATTTTGTACACGGCGGGAGGCTCCATTTTTCTTTTAATAGGGGTTCTGGGTATGGGTTTATATGGTTCTAATGAACCTACATTAGATTTTGGAAAATTAGCTAATCAATCATATCCTGTGGCATTGGAAATAATATTATATTTTGGATTCCTTATTGCTTATGCCGTCAAATTGCCGATTATACCTCTACATACTTGGTTACCCGATACCCATGGAGAAGCACATTACAGTACATGTATGCTTCTAGCTGGAATCTTATTAAAAATGGGAGCATATGGACTTATTCGAATCAATATGGAATTATTATCCCACGCTCATTCCATATTTTCTCCCTGGTTGGTAATAATAGGAACTATTCAAATAATCTATGCAGCTTCGACCTCTCTCGGTCAACGGAATTTGAAAAAGAGAATAGCCTATTCCTCTGTATCTCACATGGGTTTTACAATTATAGGAATTGGTTCCATAACCGGAATCGGGCTCAATGGTGCTATTTTACAAATACTCTCTCATGGATTTATTGGTGCTGCACTTTTTTTCTTGACGGGAACGACTTGTGATAGAATAGGTCTTGTTTATCTCGACGAAATGGGGGGGGTATCGATCCCAATGCCAAAACTTTTTACCATGTTCAGTAGTTTTTCAATGGCTTCTCTTGCATTGCCGGGAATGAGTGGTTTTGTTGCAGAATCATTAGTTTTTTTTGGAATAATTACTAGTAAAAGATTTCTTTTAATGTCAAAAATACTAATTACTTTTGTAATGGCAATAGGAATGATATTAACTCCTATTTATTTATTATCTATGTTACGTCAGATGTTCTATGGATACAAGTTATTTCATGTTACAAATTCTAATTTTTTGGATTCTGGACCACGAGAACTATTTGTTTCAATCTGTATCTTTTTACCTATACTAGGGACTGGTATTTATCCCGATTTCATTCTCTCGTTATCAGTTGATAGGATACAAGCTATACTATCTAATTATTTTTATCGATAGTCTTTCATTAAAAATATGGAAATCGAATTTTTTTGTCTTTTTATTTTCCGCTTTTAAACGCCGAACAATGCAAAAAAATTAAATGAATTAAAAATCTCAATTTTAATCAGATACATTTCGAGTTTTTTTAGAACCCTTTGAACCAGAAATGGTTCAAAGGGTTCTAAAAAAACTTGCACAAAGAAAGAACTTTCACTATATTTTTATACATAAATATGGGTATGGGATGATGTTTTGTTCTTATATGTACTCGTTATTTTATGTAGTTTATTCAATTATTTAGTATTTTAGATGTTAATGTGAATGAACCATAACTATGTAAACCTATCCCTAATAGATTGATTCCAAAATAGCATATCCAAATTATAAGGAATCCCATAGAAGCTACAAGTGCCGAATTTGTACCCTGCAAACTTTGATTTGTACTAGTTCTAGTATGTAAATAAATTGCGAATATGATCCAAGTAATAAATGCCCAAGTTTCCTTGGGGTCCCAACTCCAATACGATCCCCATGCTTCATTAGCCCATACTGCTCCACAAAGAATTCCTATGGTTAAAAAGGTAAACCCTAAACTAATGACACGATAACTCAAATAATCCAAACGTTGAGTTAATTGATATTTATAATAATTTCGAAATGAAAGAAAAGAAGTGTTTTTATAAACACTTCTTTTTTCATTCCAATAGTTAATCTTACCAAAGATAAATTTCTTAATTAAGAAATTTTTTACTTTACCATTACAAAAAACATTGATGTTTTTTCGAAATGTAATGACTAGAAGAGCCACTGAGAATAATGATCCACATAAAAGAGCGGCATAGCTTAATAACATCATACTTACGTGCATCATTAACCACTGAGATTGTAGAGCAGGTACTAATATTACAGATTGGTGCATTTCAGTTAAAAGACCCGACGTGGCAAAGCCTTGTGTGAAAATGGTACTTGATGCAGTTATTATGTTTAAATCATTTTTATGATTCCCCATCTTGTAAATGATATGAATAATGGATAAACTACACGAAAGGAAAATTAATGACTCGTATAAATTACTTAAGGGAAAATGTCCCGAAGAAATCCAACGAGAAACCAATAATCCCGTTATAGATAAAAAAGTAGCTATCATTCCTTTTTCTGATGAATCAGGCAATCCTACGCTTTCGTGGACAAAAAAGGTCATCAAATAAATCGTAATAACAATTGAAATTATCGAAAAAGAGATATGAGTCAATATATGTTCTAAAATTGTAAATATCATAAAAAGGAGTTCCATAAGAGAATTGAAATCGAGAATTGAATACATTATGGGAGCCATTATATAGGATCCATTGTGTCTATTTTAGAAGATTTTTTTGATAGGATAGGATGCCGCCACTCGGACTCGAACCGAGATGCTCTAGCACTGCTTCCTAAGAGCAGCGTGTCTACCAATTTCACCATGGCGGCTTACTTGAAATAATAATAGTAAATTTATGTTGAATCGTCGAGATTCAAGGATTCAATATAGTTTATAAAACAAAACATTAGAATCGATGAATCTTTATTCATTGAAATTTATATGATAATTTGAATCTTTATTAAATAAACAATAAAATAATCTTTAGTTAGTATCGTGTATCGTATTGTTGTAAGTTCGATTTTAATAATGAACTTTGGTATACTAAAAACTAAGTTTTCAAAAAAGCAGTTAAAACTCCATAGTTTTAGACTGAGCTATAGAACCGGGAATTGTTCCTTTTATTTTTTTGGATTCATTTTTATTTATCCAATGTTATTTTATAGATTCAAACAAAACGAAAAAAATAAAATGTATTATTTAATGAAGAAAATTAAATAACTAGGATTTTCTATGTATAACAATTTGATTACTAAATCATAAGAATTTATCATTGTCTAACGATTTAGATAATATTTTATTATTATCAAAGTAAAGTATTAATATCTTTCATTATTATATTTCATTATATATTTTCATTATATATTTAATTATATATTTATATATATATAATTATATAATAATGGTAAGATTTACCAAATTAATTAGGTTTTTAGTTAACCATATAACAAATAAAACAACAAAATTTGTATTTCTATCACGATCATACTCTACTTTTCACAATAGAAATTTTTTTCTATTGTGAAAAGTAGATACAAAAAAACCCCAAACCCAATATACATACCCTTATTCTACATATCACATCCACATACGATATTTATATACCACAGCAATTAGTTCCAACTGATCCTGTTGGATATTGAGGAGTTCAATACACTAATTAATGTTAATCATTTATTTTAAAATACTTGACGTTTTTCGGGGTATGTCAATTCCGATTATTCCACGACTTTATTATTTGTTTGTTGTACAAAAAAACTTTTTGAACGTCCGGTATAAACCGATTTTGCTAAAGAAAAAGCCTTTACTGCAGCTAAATTTCCTTTTTTCTTCCAAATATTTTTACGAATACGCTTTTTTGACATAGAAGTACGTTTTTTGGGGACTGCCATTCAAAAAAAAGGGTTACTTTTTTTTATCATTGTATGTGAAAGACATGTATTGTTCAAAATGAATTGTTTCTTTTAGCCGTTATCCATATTTATTCCGTACTAAAATAGTAAAAAAAACATTTAATTTTTCAAACACATTAAAAAAAAAAAACCTATGAAAACATAAACATATAATAAAATTAAAATTAAAAAATGGAAACACACACATTAATATATTTAAAATATAAATAATTTAATCATATATATATGATATATATATATAATATATGGATCATAGTAATTACGCATATGTATATGTATACATACCCTATGACATATATAATATAGCAAAGGTATAGCTAATAAAAAAAATACAAGTACAAGAAAGGAAGGAAATTGTTTTTTATTAATTGATTAAGGTAGGAATGCCATACCCATAATTGAAATTACAATTCGAATTAGTAGTTAATCTGTTAACTAAGATATTTGATTACCCGATAACAATAATCTTATTTATTTTTTTAATTTAAATTAAAAGTACGGATCGTACTATCTATATTCGAATTAAGTATTCCTTTTGGTATAACCATTTTTCCTTAATATACTATATTATATAATATGCCTATAAATTATCAGGATGGAATATTGTATTATTCCAGTTTTAGTAGAATGATTAAAAATTTCATTTTTTATTATGGAACATACATATCAATATGCATGGATAATAACTTTTCTTCCACTTCCAATTACTATGTCAATAGGATTTGGGCTTATACTTATTCCGACAGCAACAAAAAATATTCGTCGTATATGGGCTTTTCCTAGTATTTTTTTCTTAAGTATAGCTATGGTATTTTCAGCCAATTTATCTATTCAAGAAATAAATGGAAGTTCCATCTATCAATATCTATGGTCTTGGACCATCAATAATGATTTTTCCTTAGAGTTCGGATATTTAATCGATCCACTTAGTTCGATTATGTCAATACTAATTACTACTGTTGGAATTATGGTTCTTATTTATAGTGACAATTATATGTCCCATGATCAAGGATATTTAAGATTTTTTGCTTATATGAGTTTTTTCAATGCTTCTATGTTGGGATTAGTTACCAGTTCCAATTTGATAAAAATTTATGTTTTTTGGGAACTAGTGGGAATGTGTTCTTATTTATTAATAGGATTTTGGTTCACACGACCGACTGCAGCAAGTGCTTGTCAAAAAGCTTTTGTAACTAATCGTGTAGGGGATTTTGGTTTATTATTAGGAATCTTAGGTTTTTATTGGATAACTGGTAGTTTTGAATTTCGGGATTTGTTCGAAATAACTAACAACTTGATACACAATAATGGGGTCAGTTCTTCATTTGCTACTTTGTGTGCCTTTTTATTATTCCTCGGTGCAGTTGCTAAATCCGCGCAATTCCCCCTTCATGTATGGTTACCTGATGCAATGGAAGGACCTACTCCTATCTCGGCTCTTATACACGCTGCTACCATGGTAGCAGCGGGAATTTTTCTTGTAGCTCGACTTCTTCCTCTTTTCATATCCATACCTTACATAATGAATATTATTTCTTTAATAGGTGTAATAACAGTACTATTAGGAGCTACTTTGGCTCTTGCTCAAACAGATATAAAAAGAAGTTTAGCCTATTCTACAATGTCTCAATTGGGTTATATTATGTTAGCTCTAGGTCTAGGTTCTTATCGAGCTGCTTTATTCCATTTGATTACTCACGCCTATTCTAAAGCTTTATTATTTTTGGGATCCGGAGCCATTATCCATTCAATGGAACCTGTTGTTGGATATTCACCAGATAAAAGTCAGAATATGATTCTGATGGGCGGTTTAAAAAGATATGTTCCAATTACAAGAACTACTTTTTTATTAGGTACACTTTCTATTTGTGGTATTCCACCTCTTGCTTGTTTTTGGTCCAAAGATGAAATTCTTAATGAGAGTTGGTTGTATTCACCAATTTTTGCAATAATAGCTTGTTTCACAGCAGGATTAACTGCATTTTATATGTTTCGCGTGTATTTACTTACTTTTGATGGGCATTTACGCATAAATTGTAAAAATTACAGTAGCACCAATAATAGCTCGTTCCATTCAATATCTTTATGGGGAAAAGAAGTTCCAAAAAAAGTTGATAGAAATTTTCTTTTATCAAAAATAGAAAATATAGTCTTCTTTTTTTCAAAGGATAGATATAAAATATCTAATAATCTAAAAAAAAGAAGACTATATTCTTTCGAAAAAAAGTACACTTATACTTCTATGTATCCTCACGAATCGGACAATACTATGCTATTTCCTCTGTTTGTTTTGGTACTATTTACTTTGTTTGTTGGAACAATAGGAATTCATTTTGATTATGGAATAATATATTTTGATATATTATCAAAATGGTTAACTCCATCGATAAATCTTTTACATCCCAATGCGAGTTATTCCGTGGATTGGTATGAATTTTTTACAAATGCAATTTTTTCGGTAAGTATAGCTATTTTTGGACTATTAATAGCATATGTTTTATATGGGTCTGCTTATTCATTGTTCCAAAATTTGGAATTCATTAATTCATTTATAAAAGGAGGTCCTAAAAGAATTTTCTTGGACAAAATAAAAAATAGAATATACAATTGGTCCTACAATTGTGGTTATATAGATATTTTTTATACTAGAGTTTTTACCTTGGGTATAAGGGGATTAACCAAACTAACTCAGTTTTTTGATAGAAATATAATTGATGGAATTATCAATGGGGTTGTTGTTGCAAGTTTATTTATAGGGGAAGGGGTTAAATCTACGGGAGGTGGACGAATTTCTTCTTATCTATTTTTGTATTTATTTTATGCATCAATATTTTTATTCATTTTTTTATTCTTTTATAATTTATTTTAATTTAATATTTAATAATTTTATAATTTATTTTATACATATTGCTTTTTTAATTTTTCTTTTTGATTCGGCCATAAATACACTGTATAGAAATTTTCTTTTTTGTAATGAATTGATCGGTCTTTTTCTTTTTTATATGAAGAAAATTTCATTGATTCTTTATTGTGAATCGTACAATTTTGATTGATTTTTTTTCGCCATTTTTTCGCTACTAATACTAATCGAGACCATTTGCTCTGAGATAAATTGTATGCATAATTAGCCTTTAACCAGTTTTTCCATTCATTCATTCCAGGCTTTTTTATTTTCTTATACTTATACCTTGATTTGGAGTTAAATATTCCTCGGGTTATAGAATAATACTTTATCTTGTCCTTAATAAAAGGATGGGTACCGCGATATTGAAGTACAGATCTAAAGTGATGGTTGTTAAGTAATTGGGTTTGTGATATTTTGTAAAATACATATGCTTGGGACAAGGAAGATAAATCGTAATAAGTATTTGAATTATTACTAGGATTAGAAAAGTCCTTTTCTTTTTCTATAGTCGAAATAAAGTTCATTGTATGTTGATCTGTTTCATCAATTCCTTCTTGATTTCTTTCATCGTTGTAAATGGATTCATTGATAATTTTTTTTGTTGAAAGTTGTGCATTGACCTTCGAAATGCTAACCATACATAGCAGGATATCCATGTATATTTTTTCAATGAAAGATTTCATAAAATAATGTGATTTGCATATTAATCGAGTATTTATTCTTTTGAATATCCGCCAAATATCTTTCTTTAATTCTGGTCTTTTATCATCATAGGCTGGAACTTTTTTTTTCTTTTCTTTTGCGATTTCTTCTATTTGATTCCTGATTATGATTGTCTTATCAGCAAGATCTTTCATTTCATTTTCTATGAATAAAAAATTTGTCCAATTCATAGATTGAATTTGCATGGTCGATTCAGGAATAATCTTATTATTATCTTTTGAATCTTTTGCATTTTCATTTGGTTCATATACTTTCACCTTCTTGAATTCAAATAAATAAATTGGGTTTACTTTTTCAAGTTTATTCATTATTCGTTTTAGAACTGGAAAAATTTGGATAACCCATGGTTTTGAAACTTTTACTTTTAGAGGTAGAAAATAATTCTTTTTCACTTTTCGAATATTTTTTTTTAGTTCTTTATATATGGGTTCAAAAAAAGAAGGTAGGGTTCGGGCAGGACCAAAAGGAAGTTCTGTTTCCGTTCCCCAAACTGTTAAAAAACTAGAATTTTCTTGTTTTACTTTTTTTTTCATTGGATCTCCATGATGAGATCGTAGTTTAGATCTTCGCCAAGGTTTTAAACGGAAAGGAAATAGAATTTTTACCTGAAGACCATCTGTTAACCAATCTTGAGGAAATTCTGTTTCTGATAGTGGAATACCATTATACGTACATTTAACATGCATTTCACTCTTCCAGTCCTTAAAATCCTCATACCACTCGGGGTATTGGAATAATAACATACGTCCAACATTTTTAGCTATTATCAATGAAGGCAATATAATGTTTTTTCTAAGAAAAGCGTGGATCAGGAGTATCAAACTTCTTATTGCTTGAGCAAATATAACGCTATCCCAAATTTCTGCTATTGCCATTCGTTCATTTTCTTCTTCTCTCTTCTTCTCGTTTTCATCGAGAGCCTTCAGAGTTTTCTTCATCTTTTCTTTCTCAAAATCGTCAATTTTTAATTCCGTTTTTGGTTTTTTCTTCGCAAAATTCCTAAAAATAGACTTAATATTTTGATCGATCTTGTTTAAAAGAGAAAAAAAAAATATGTTTTCTACTCGATCAAAAAAAAGCGGAGAATTTACATATGCTTGGAATGTGTTCCAAATAACTGTTTTACGTCTTTGAGCGCGTAAGGATCCTTTGATTAGACCTCGACGAAAATCAGGTTGTTGTGAGTAACGTATCAAAGCCAACTCGTTTATTTCATCATCGTTAGTCTCGGGATTCACGCTGTAGTCAGTATAAATCACCACTCGTCTGGCTTTTCTTGTACGAATTTCCTGATCTTGTTTCATTAGTTGCTCATGTTCATCTTCTTCATCTTCATCCTGTGCTAGTGCTTCTAACTCTTCAGTTAGTTTGTATAACCGTTGAGGAATTTTTTGAATGATTTTTTCTTTAAGGATTTCTTCTCCTTCTTCAATGATTTCTTCTCCATTGGTTGTAATTATATCGAATACGGATTTCAAAGATTTTGCTTTATTTTCTGAATTTATTTTTATTTCTTCTTCCAATAAAGAAGATTTTTTCAAATGAGAATTGGGTATGTACTCAAAAGATAATTGATCAATTGACGTTAACGAATTAATAATATAATTCCATGGTGATTTTTCATTAAGTGGATTTTTTTCATGTTCAAATTCTTGGTAATTATTAGAAATCGAAAATAGCCCATGAAGCTTATTTATCCAAACTATTTTCGTGGAATTTTCTTTCGAAGTAATTAAATGATTCATGGTTGTATGTGAATAGAATTTGTTTATTTTTCCACGATATGCGCCATTCAAAAGAGGATCATATGCTTTTGGCAAGTATTCTTGTTTATTCTCATCATTGCATAATCTGGTCCTTTTTTCTAGTATATCTAGAGTAAGAGATACTTTTTCTTTTTCTATAATTTTTATTCTACTTATTAATTCATTACTCAAGTTGTACTTTTTTTGCTCATTGGTAGAAACCCAATAATTATATAGGTCTTCATGGATAAATTTTTCTGTCGTGTACAAAGAAATTTTACGTTCTATCATTTTTGAAAAAATCAATAAACTAGGTGGATATGTAAAAGATATTGTTTGTTTTCCATCACTTAAACATGTATAAAAAAAATATTGTGACATTTCATTTCGTATAGAACGTGCAAGTCGATTATTT